CTCTATTTTTGTTTGAAGTTTTTTGAGCACTTAACCTTTTCGTGGATTCTATCTATTGTTCAACAAACAACAAAGAATTCTCATAAAAGAAAGACCTTTTTGCCTATTTTTTAGTAGAATATGATTGAAGTGCATAACATAGTAAGAGGGCTTGTATTTATTAAACATGTGTAGATAGCTATCTATATTGATTTCCTCCCTTATTGCAGTTCTATTCGGGAAAACGCTATATAAAAATTTCGATTTTCTATTTAATCTATTCAATGAAAAATTGGAGGACTGCCGTTAATTTCCTGAGAATTGCCTATAGGCATCATATATAGATAAGATACCCTAGAACAATTTATGTTCTGGGGTTTACATATACTTCTATTTGCTGTTATAATTGAAATTGGAAAGGATTTTTTTTTATTGAAAAGAATCAATACTGATTAGTTATGTATCAATTTCTATTTTCTTATATAATGAAAAGACCCCTTTTCAAAGAAAAATTTCGACTCAAATCCAAGAATCCTTTATGAATTTACAGTCCCATTTAATAGTTAATGGTTCCAATTTGTCCCGCATTTTTTATTTTGTGACTGAAAACCCACATTTTGTTTTTCAATATAAAAGAGAGGGAAAGGTTTTAGATACAAGATGAAAGTACAAAAAAAAGAAGTTTAGTAATTCCTCCACCCCAAGCAAAGGGGGAATATTTTCATCTATTTCGTATGGTATCATTTTGGCGGCATGGCCGAGCGGTAAGGCGGGGGACTGCAAATCCTTTTTCCCCAGTTCAAATCCGGGTGTCGCCTGATTAACAAAACCTCGAAATTCCTTATTTTTTTGATATAATTGGCTGAATGAATTTTTCCTGAGCAGAAGAAAACGGAGAAAGTGGACTCTTGATACTTGCTCGATTCTAAACATCTGGAAGTTCGGTTCTCTATAGCTAAAGTGCTGTAAATCCTTGCCTCTAGGATTCAAGGATATAGTAGTGGAAGGACTTTTATATAAAGATTTACCAATTCCCTTCCACTAGTAATGTAGTGTTTTAATTACTAGGTTTTGAATTAGATTGGATAGTCCGACGAAAAATCTAATTAGTGGTTGTAGAAAGGGCTGAAGATACTTTCTATACAGACTCACGGCAGTCTCTAAGTATTGAGGCATTCAATAAATATTTAATTCGATGGAAAATTGGCTTTTCTATATCAAATGCAAAAATAAATTCTTTCTTTTCAATAACCCCTAGTCAAGAATGGAATAGACCGCCCCCCGATTCTTTCACAGAAACACCCTTTAGACAGTAAGGATTAGATCAAATGGGAAATAAAGGTATGTGATAGATAATGATCTATCTTGATTCGATATTTTTAGCCCTTTTATCTTAATAAAGATTAAGGACAAGAAAAGAAAAAATAGGTCTTATTTTTCCTACATCTTATTCCTACATCTTAGGAAGATTGGATTCCCTTGATACTTCCAAATGGGTCACGGCCCATTTTGCTTGTGCTTAACGTTTTCCCGATTCTACTAGAAAAATCATATCCTCTAAGAACTTGTTAGAAGCGAATTTCTTGGATCCTTTCATCAACGGTGTTGGGTCAGAATCCCTTTTTGACTCTGCGCCAGTGATTCCACTATTATTAGTGAACAATAATGGAATAATTCCTTCATAGATATAGGGGACATAATTTACATGGATATAGTAAGTCTTGCTTGGGCTGCTTTAATGGTAGTCTTTACATTTTCTCTTTCACTGGTAGTATGGGGAAGAAGTGGACTCTAGAGGTACTACTAATTGAGTTGAGGAATCAAACCATATCGATTCTTTTCTAGATCGTTTTGCAAAGTCTTTTTATTTTCTTTTTTTTTGTTTACCTCTTTCTCCTTACTGGTCAAAGAGAAAAAAGTTCTGTTATGAAGTGGATACGCACCTTGTATGGGAAATAAGATATACATAGCGGTTAGAGACTGCGCATAATAAGATCTTACAATCACATATTGCGCACTTACTTTATCACTTGTTTTCTTATTTTATTTGAAAAATTGTATTTATGCTATGCTTTGTTGACTCATTTCATATCATGACTCAAGAGTTAAAAATGATGGATTTTAGTCTTTCTTTTCAAAATCTGAAGAAATTCCCAGAGAACCTTTTGGATCATCAGTTAACTGTTCGATCAATTACTTCTTCGGAATGCTAAAAGAAAATTACTCGATTTTCTTTTATTAATATACGCCCATACCATTTTTCCTCATTCATTCTTTCGATGGATACCGAAATTCCTATTAAAAATAATCTGAAATCTAGGAACTAGAGCCTTAATATTAAGAATTGCCTTTCGATTGATTATTGTAGATGAAGTAAAGAAATAGAATCGTAATGCTATGTACATTACCTATATCAATACGTATATCAAGAAGATATATATATATTAAATTAATCTATATTAATCCTGTATTTGTATACAGTATATATAGTACAACTTGTTACATTACAATAATAGCTAGTATGGTAGAAAGATTCATATATTTCTTTCTACCATACTAGCTATCGGATCTCAAAGAATACTATACCGCCGATTCTAGTCCGCCAATTTCATTTAAGACGCGAGATGAAAATCCTTTTTTTTCTTCAATCATTGACTAAGAAAAGAAGTCAAGTTTGATTCAAATCAATCACTTTGACTGACTGTTTTTACGTAAATTATAAGTAAAAAGGCAGTAGGAACTAGAATGAAAAGTGCAGTAGCAATAAATGCGAGAATATTTACTTCCATAATCTCATTGTTTTTTTTATTTGGCAATAACTCGGGATTTAATCCCATAGAGATGATAAATCTTTCGACCGTCGATTCAATGGGATGAATTACACCTCGATGATATTGAATCGGATCAATATCATGAATAACAATATCTGAGCTATCAAATCAATTCATCGTCGAGAATTGAATAGTATAACATAGGAAGATCTTTTATCCATACCGAATAAAGATTTTGATTCCTGATCCAACCCCTTTATTTTTCTTTTGTATTTGTATTTGGATTTCTCCTTCTTTTCCATTCTTGTTTTTCTATAACCTATCGCTATCGCCTTTCTAATCCAATTGTTTGCTTAAGTATCATTTAACCGCCCTTCCATTTCCATTGATTACAACCAAAACCAAACAAAAAATAGAAGCGAAATAGAAAAGAAGGGGTTAAGTACTTTTTTTAATGATCTGATTTTTGTGGAAAACAAATAAGTATGATAAAAATAAGTACAAGTAGAAGGGATAAAAAAAGATCTAATATTCTATTAAAATCACTATTTTAGAATTTTTTCTTTTTGCGAAAGTACCCTCTTTTATAAAAAAAAAAGATTATTCATCCCCCTCTCTCTAAGCTAAGAGAGGTTGTGATCTTTATTTCATTAATATACTCTTTATTTGGATTAATAATGGGACGCATATATCAAAAGATCAGTGTTCAATTTGAATGAGATAGATTGTTTCAAATTCAAACTAGTAATCGAAGTTACACAAACTCGGAACCAGAAAAGGAAATTTTTTGAATCTTAAAAGTCAAAGTATTCTAATTATGTTAAATTCATTTTGGATCTACAAGAAATGAATTCTATTTGTGTATGTGTTACCCGCACATTCAAATGGAGAACTGAATTAATGTATTTTTTATTGGATTTCATTCCGTCGGGACTGACGGGGCTCGAACCCGCAGCTTCCGCCTTGACAGGGCGGTGCTCTGACCAATTGAACTACAATCCCAGGGAAATAAAGTGTTAAGTATACATACATACTCTTCTGATTGCATGGAAACCATTTCTATTTAGATTAGAATCGCAGTCTTGTAACTGTAACAGAGGCGCGAGTGATATATTGCTATCTCTATGGGTGGGTACTTTAGTGAGAGCAATATGGATTACTAGTAATCCATTCGTTATTTCCAAATCAAGTGATAATTAATTTTTCAATGAAAAAAAGAAAAAAACTCTCTTTTCCTTCCACTTTATACTTAGAAATCCTGATAGGAAATTAGGTTGTTAGCAAAGTTCTCATTTGTAGGAAAAAATAAATAGAACAGAGCAAGTAAAGCGGTAGGGATATATGAAAAAATTTTACTTTTTTATTCTTTCGTAGCCGGAATTTGTGAAGAACAAATAGTCTATATCATTTCATGGTGGCTCCGCGAATTCTTGGGCCGAGCTGGATTTGAACCAGCGTAGACATATTGCCAACGAATTTACAGTCCGTCCCCATTAACCGCTCGGGCATCGACCCAGGAAGAATCAATTCTAGGCTTATTGATAATCCATGATCAACTTCCTTTCGTAGTACCCTACCCCCAGGGGAAGTCGAATCCCCGCTGCCTCCTTGAAAGAGAGATGTCCTGAACCACTAGACGATGGGGGCATACTTGCCCGACCGCCCTCATATTATACTATGCTCATGGTATAGTATGAACAGTTTTTTGAAATTGTCAATATAATGTAATGGTCTGACTAGACCCGAAAGATCTTTTCGTCTTTCATAACACAATTCTACAAAAATTTTGATTCGTCATTTTTTCTATTCAGAAATCTTTCATTCTAATCGCAATTCTATGACAAGCATTCTATTCTAGAAAGAAATAAAATTTTATAATTATATTATTTAAAAAAATAAAAAAAAAAAAGAGAATTATATGTTTAAATTAGATATTTATATATATATATAGATATATATATATATCTATTCTATTTTATTTCAAAAATGGAAAATGGAATTTCATTTAAATAATTAAAATAATAACTAGAAATAGAAAATAAATAGAAATAGAAGTAATACAAAGTATAGGATCCTTTGAGGAAGTGATTGGTCTGCCCCCCAAAAAGGGGGGGGGGGTTAAACTCCAGTTCTTCTCCTTTCATTCATTGATTATTCGATCCTTACCTAATTTAAGATAAGATAGAAGTATCTCTATCTCACAATAAATCAGGAAATTAACAAACAATAAATTGGAGGAGAGGCTCAAAA